TCTATGCGAAAATCTTCTATTTTCATAAGATCGATGGGAGTTGTATTCAAAAGATCCCATAATGTATATATATTGGATCTTTTGAGGCAATTCTAGATTCTGGGAGGCAATCCTAATTCGTCAATCAAAATCAAATGAAAGTCTTTTTTTTTCTTTTTTACTTTGTTTAGCTAATTTATCATGAAAGGTAAAAATCGGTAAACGAATCTTGTGTTGATTGTCGTCTAAATGGAGGTTTTCTTCTTCTGTATTTAAAAAGAGACTAAATAAATCAATCAACTTCCGAGAAGCTTCATGAAGTGCTTCTTTAGGAGTTAAACTTCCATTTGTCCATATTTCAAAAAAAAGTATCTCTTCTTTCTCAGTCCTATTCCCATTCCCATAAGAATAGATACTATAATTGGCATTTCGAACAGGCATGAATACAGCATCTATAGGATAACTTCCATCTTGAAAGTTATTTGTTGGACTTTTTATCTGATAACCGCGACTCTTCTCAATTTCTAATTTCATACAGAAATTAATTGATTCCGTCAAGCTAGCTATATGTTGTGTATTGTCAACGATTTGCACATAAGGGGGCATGATGATATCATGAGCAGTTACATCTCTAGGACCTTTTACACAAATAAACGCGTCAGAAGTTCCATATAGATTGCTTTTCAATACAATTTCTTTCAAATTCATGAAAATTTCATTGACGGATTCTTGAATACCTACTATGGTAGAATATTCGTGTGTTACTTTCTCAAATTTTGCGTGTGTGATACACGTTCCTTCTATTTCTCCAAGCAAAGCTCTCCGCATCGCAATGCCTATGGTTTCGGCTTCACCTTTCCTAAGTGGAAACAAGATAAAGCGCCCATAATAAAGACGCTTACTGTCGACCCTCGATTCAACACACTTCCACTGTAATCTCCGAAGAAATCCTCTTCTGTTTTCTCGACTCATAGTATATAGTAGTTGATTAGTTTATTGAATTGTTTTTTTCTCTTCTTTAATTGGATTATTGAAACGTTTCTTTCTGTTTAAATTTCTGCAATCTTTATTTTTACACACGTCTTTTTTTAGGAGGTCTACAGCCATTATGTGGCATAGGGGTTACATCCCGTATATAGGTTAATCGTATACCGCTTTTATAAATAGTTCGTAATGCTGCGTCTCTTCCGCGACCGGGCCCTTTTATCATGACTTTTGCGCATTTCAGACCTTGATGATCCACTACTGTACGAATAGCATTTCCTACAGTGGTTTGCGCAGCAAAAGGGGTCCCTCTTCTTCTACCCCTAAATCCACAAGTACCGGCAGAGGCCCAAGAAACCACTCGACCTCTTACATCTGTAACAGTCACAATGGTATTATGGAAACTTGCTTGAATATGAATAATTCCTTTTGATAGTTTACGTGTATTCTTACGTGAACTAATACGTCGATTCGTACGGAAATCAATTCTACGTATAGTTTTTGGCATGTTTTATCATCTCATAAATATTAAGTTATATATGGATATATCCATTTCCTGTCAAACTGGATCCCTTTTTTATTTGTACATTGGATTGGGTCTTTTAAAGAGTCTCTTTTATATTATCCCTGTCTTTGTTTATGCCTGGGGTTGGAACAAATTAGTCTAATTCGCCCCCGCCTACGAATTAGGCGGCATTTTTCACAAATTTTACGAACAGAAGCTCTTATTTTCATATTTGCCATCCCTTACTGTAATTTTGAATATATTTCTTGGAAGAAAAAAAGTTTAGTTAAATTTTGAATTGTATTCCTACCAAAGTAATGTTAGGATTGAAAAACCGCCTAATTCTCCGAAGCCTTGTTCTTGTTGGGCTTCTTCGAAGCCTTGTCGGGATTCTCCGAAGCCTTGTTCTTGTTGGGCTTCTTCGAAGCCTTGTCGGGATTCTCCGAAGCCTTGTTCTTGTTGGGCTTCTCCGAAGCCTTGTCGGGATTCTCCGAAGCCTTGTTGAGATTCTCCGAAGCCTTGTTGAGATTCTCCGAAGACTTGTCGGGATTCTCCGAAGCCTTGTTGAGATTCTCCGAAGACTTGTCGGGATTCTCCGAAGCCTTGTTGAGATTCTCCGAAGACTTCTTCGAAGGCTTCTTGAGGGGGAGTCGATAAATTATACGTCCTCGTGTGGGATCATATTGACTTACTTCAATTTGGACTCTATCTCCTGGTAATATCCGTATAAAACGACGTCGGATCTTTCCTGAAATATAACCTAGAATAATATCTGTATTATGGTTATCTGCTTTATCGTCGTTATCTAAAAGAACCCGGAACCTACCATCGGGAAATGATTCGGTAATTAAACCTTCATAAATCCTTTTTTCCTCTTTTTTAGTCATTTTTTGAAAAATCCTCCTGTAATTCAAAAAATTGATTAATCTCCTCTTCTTCTTTTATTTTTTGAAAAAAAAAAGAAGTTTCCGATCGAATTTCGGATATAAGAAATATTACCATATATAACATAGAATTTCCCCCCCAATTCCT